GCTAGATTTGCCTCAATTGTTTGTCTCTTACCTTCAGCTTTTCTCAAGTTAGCTTCTGCTATTTCAAGAGTTTGCTGAGCTTCTTGTGGATCAATGTCACTATTCTTCTCTGCATCATTTACTAAAATAGTGATTTCATTAGTGCCTATTCTAGCAAAACCGCCCATCAGAGCCATCGTTAACCATTGGTTATTAAGGCGTATTTTCAAAATACCTATATCAACAGCTGTGGCAATAGGCGCGTGATTTGGTAATACGCCAATTTGTCCACTATTAGTAGATAAAATTATTTCTTTTACTTCTGAATCCCAAACAATTCGATTCGGAGTCAGTACACAAAGATTTAAGGTCATTTCTTCAATTTACTCTCCATTTCTAAGTTCGTAGCCTTCGCAGTAGCTTCATCGATGTTACCCACTAAGTAAAAGGCCTGTTCAGGAAGAGAATCAAATTCTCCGGAAAGGATCAATTTAAACCCTCTAATTGTTTCCGCTAGACCAACATATTTTCCCGGAGAACCCGTAAATACTTCTGCTACGAAAAAGGGTTGTGATAAGAAACGCTCAATTTTGCGTGCTCTTGCTACGGTTAAGCGATCCTCTTCGGATAATTCGTCCAACCCCAGGATAGCTATAATGTCCTGAAGCTCCTTGTAACGTTGTAAAGTTTGCTTGACTTGTTGCGCCGTGTCATAATGTTCCTCGCCAACGATTCGAGGTTGTAGCATAGTTGACGTTGAATCTAAAGGATCTACCGCTGGATAGATACCTTTGGCAGCTAATCCTCTTGATAGTACGGTAGTCGCATCTAAATGTGCAAATGTGGTGGCAGGAGCGGGGTCAGTCAAATCGTCTGCAGGTACATAAACTGCTTGAATAGAGGTTATGGACCCTTTTTTCGTAGAAGTAATTCTTTCTTGTAAAGTACCCATTTCGGTACTAAGGGTGGGTTGATAACCCACAGCAGAAGGCATTCTACCCAATAAAGCGGATACCTCGGATCCTGCTTGTACGAAACGGAAGATATTGTCGATAAATAGAAGTACGTCTTGCTCATTAACATCTCGGAAATATTCTGCCATAGTTAAGGCAGTCAGACCAACTCTCATACGAGCTCCTGGCGGTTCATTCATCTGACCATAGACTAGGGCCACTTTGGATTCCGCAAGATTTTGTTCATTAATTACTCCAGATTCTTTCATTTCCATGTAAAGATCATTTCCTTCACGAGTCCGTTCGCCTACTCCACCAAATACGGATACACCACCATGAGCTTTGGCAATGTTGTTGATCAATTCCATAATTAGTACTGTTTTACCCACGCCAGCCCCACCGAATAGTCCGATTTTTCCCCCACGACGATAAGGGGCCAAAAGATCTACTACTTTAATTCCTGTTTCAAAAATCGATAATTTTGTATCTAATTGTATAAAAGCAGGCGCGGATTTATGGATAGGAGATGTTGTGCGAGTATCGACAGGACCTAAATTATCAACGGGTTCCCCAAGCACGTTGAAAATTCGTCCTAGAGTCGCTCCGCCGACTGGAACACTTAGAGGATTTCCCATATCAACCACGTCCATTCCTCTCTTTAAACCCTCTGTCGCACTCATAGCTACAGCTCTAACTCGATTATTTCCTAATAATTGCTGTACTTCACAAGTCACATTAATTTCTTGACCAAGAGTATCTCGACCCTTAACCACCAGAGCATTGTAAATATTAGGCATTTTGCCCGGGGGAAAGGCTACATCCAGTACCGGACCAATGATTTGGGCGATCCGTCCCAGTTTTTTTTTTTCACGTATCGAAACCTCTGGATCCGAAGTAGTAGGATTTATTCTCATAATAAAAAAATATGTTCAATTTTGTTGCGAAATTTTTCGAATACAGAAAAAATCTTCGATAGCAAATTCATCGGTTAATTCAATAAAAAATGGGAGTAACCACTCGATTTCGTTGGTACCACCCAAGCGAATGTGGAATTCCATTTTTTACTTATTCAATTTCAATGAAGGAATAGTCATTTTCAAGCTCAACTAACTGAAACCTAGTTTTAAAATAAAAAATATATGAATAAAAAAAAATTTTGCGGAAAGTCTTTGATTTATTTATCATAATAGAATAGGCAAGACTTTGTTTTATCTAGCGAATTCGAAACGGAACTCTAGTTATGATTCATTATTTCGATCTGATTAGCCTTTTTTTTTTTTTTCGTATTTTCATTTTAGCATATCCGGTTATGCGTCCCATTTATTCATCCCTTTATCAACCCCTTTCATTTTCATCGATGAATTCCGCATATTGTCATATCTAGGATTTACATATACAACATATATTACTGTCAAGAGTGATTTTATTAATATTTTAATATTAAATATTTGGATTTATAAAAAGTCAAAGATTCAAAACTTGAAAAAGAAGTATTAGGTTGCGCTATACATATGAAAGAATATACAATAATGATGTATTTGGCGAATCAAATATCATGGTCTAATAAA